AATACATGGCTCTAGAAATTCATTTCGGACAATTGAACCTTTTCAAACTGTTTCTTTTTAAGAACCAAAAAGATTTGTGCCAGAATAACAGATGCCAAGAATAAAAAAAGACCTTGGACACGTGATGGGTCTTGAAGTACTATTTCTGCATCTCCCTGACCAAATCCACCCACATTGGGATTACTCGTTAATGGTTGATCAAGCTTGATGGATTCACCCTCTGAAACAAGAAGTTCTGGTCCCGGAGGTATAATATCAACGACTGAGTGTCCATCCGATGCATCCGCTATGGTTATTTCATACCCCCCTTTTTCTTTACGTACTATTTTGCTTACCGTACCTGATGCTGTAGCATTATAGACTGTATTGTTACTCTTGCTCCCGTCGGGATAAATCTGACCCCTTCCCCTATTCCCGCCCACGTATATAGGATATTTTAAGAAGTAAACCTCTTTCTTAGTAACGGGGTCCGGAGACAAAATAGGAAAGGTGATTTCACTATATTTCTGACCAGGAACAGGACCTATCACAAGAATATTTTTTTTAGTAGGGCGATAACTCTGAAAAGAAAGATTGCCCATCTTTTCTTTCATTTCCGGAGAAATACGATCGGGGGGGGCTAATTCGAATCCCTCAGGTAAAATAAGAACTGCCCCTACATTCAAAGACCCCCTTTTACCATTAGAAAGAACTTGTTTCAGTTGGATGTCATAAGGAATTCTAACAACTGCTTCAAATACAGTATCGGGAAGTACCGCTTGTGGAACCTCAATATCCACGGGCTTATTAGCTAAATGACAATTGGCGCATACAATACGCCCAGTTGCTTCTCGTGGATTTTCATAACTCTGTTGTGCAAAAATGGGATATGCCTGTGAAATGGATGTCCGAGTTATTACATATATAAATATAATGATCGATACGGAAATGGATCGAGTCATCTGCTCCTTTATCCAAGAAAAGATATTTCTATTTTGCATGGTCCAATCATTGATCCCGAAAATTTCTACAATAAATTGGGTAGGTTGCTAGTAGAGTTTCCTATCCACGATTCTGCTATTTTACTGGAATCCAGGAGGAATTCCTGGATTGGTATAAATATAAAGAATGAGTAAGATTTTTAATGATTTGTTTATGTACGAAGTAAAAAACATTATGAGTAGATTCATATCAGTGGATCATTCTTTAGTCATTCATTGAATGATAAATCACTACAAGTGACGGAGATACACGATTTAAATAACGGAAGATCCAATATTTTAAAATTGTATCTAGAATGACTGGAAAGGTGGAAACAAGGCCAGATATAATTTGATTATTATGAGAAAATCCAAAATCCTTGTAGACAGAACCAATCATTAGTTCCCAACCGTGAGGCGAGTGGAATCCAATACATAAATCAGTTAATAAAAGAATAGAAAAAGCTTTTATTGTGTCGCTTAAGTTATAGAGAAATTCCCGAACCCAAGAATTAATAATAACAAGTTCTTTATTACCCAGAATAGAATAACCACTTAGAATAGCGAAACTTATTATATTTGTCGAAAAGTGTAAAATGGTATGGATATGACCTTCATTGTACATCTTGACCAATTGTATCGTTTCTTTGTGTATTCCTATACGAAGCTTTTGTATATGTGTATCCGGGTATTCCTTTATCATTTCGTCCAAAATGAAGAGTTCTTCTAATTCTATGAATTTTTCTAGAACGTTCTTTTCGTGAATATCATTCAAAAAAACTTCAGATTGCCCAGCATTCCACCAATTAGTAACCAAAGATTCCATACTTTTATTAAATGAGAGAGAAATCCACCAGGGCAAAAAGATTATAGATGTAAGATATAGAAGGGGTTTTAGCGCTTTCTTTTTTAGCATTTTAAATCTGTGAATTGTTAATGAAACCACCGGATTCCTTGACTCTATCCAATCTGATATTTCCACGAAACGTGAGTTCTATAACAAGGTATTGAATCCATAGACCTATTCCCTTTTTTTAATTAATTGGTTAGTCCTTGGATCTGGAAACAATATTTTTGTTTTATTATTTCTTCATTAGAAGCAATTGCATTCTTGCTAATGAATGCCCTAACGCGCCACCTCAAGAAATGAATATTTTACGGATTTCGGGGCAAAAGAACCAACCCCCTTACCTAGATCAATTATTTCGAAAAATTTCGCGGGCTACCCATAGCCCGGGAATTTTTTAGGTAAATTTCGGAAAAAAAAAATATTGATATGATGAAATCAAAAACGAGTAGCAAAAAAAGAGAGAAATAGAATGGTTATAGTTATAAATGATCCAATCTTTATGATTATCAAAAAGGAAAAGAAAGGATAAAAAGAAAGAAACATCAATTGACAAAACAAATAAAGAATTCAATTAAATTACACGATATGATACATCTATAGCTAACATATCAATTCAAAATGGACCAAAAAAGATGAATTCTAGAGTCTGCACTGTTCGGATATATGTGATGAATCCATACTTAGTATACTTGTTACTAGTATGAAAAATGGGGTTGATTTTCATATGCATAAAAAACTTGTTTTGGTGGACAAAAACCACTTTTTTATGTTTTCTGGTTGTTCCATACGCGTCTGCTTTTCCTCGAATGAGCACTCTGAAAAAACGTAAGTTAAATTGTTATATAACAACAAATATAATTCATGAGGTCTTTACTCAATGCTGCGAAAGCATTCATTCTTCAATTTATTTCAAAATACTTCAATTGGTACGCGCAAAAAGTAGGCCAATTCCGCAGCCTTTTGTTCAATTTCTCGTGGAGTCAAATTCTCATCAGTACGAGTCAAGGGAACGGAACCCTGGCCTCTGATTTCCATGTAAAGTACACGCCGAGGATAAATACCTTCTTTAACCTCTATTCTAATCGACTGAATATCTCTCATAAGGAATCGAAGGAAGATGCGACGATTTCTTCCAGGGAATCCCCAACGAAAAATACACACTATTCCTTTTTTTCTATCGAATCTATCATAACCACTGCCTACATTCCACGAAATTGTGCACCACAAATAGGAGCTGATGAACAGACCTGCGATCCCATAGAAAGACATCACGATCCCTTGTGGAAAAAAAAGGATTTGCTGAGAAGGAAATAAGGATATCAGATTCCTACCAAGGTAACTAGAAGTTCCAACCAATAAGAATCCTAGTGAACCTAAAAAAAGGATACAGGCCCAACAGAAATTACTTGTTTTTCGAGACCCCGGTATAAGTTCTATCCATATACGTTCTGATCGCCAGTTCATACTAGATCCAGTTGTTTCAGTTTATTGGAATTGAGAGAATAACCCAAATGAATTTGACTTTATTTTTTTGTTCCCGAAGTAACTCTCATCAACTAGCACTATTATTATGATGTGAACCCTTAGGAGTAATTCATCGAATCAGTTAGATATAAAAAAATATCCCCTTCATGTGATCCTACTATGGATATCTACATACATATAGATGATACTTTGACTTTCCATTTCATACATCTGCTGACCCCATTTTCAAATAGATATAATGCATTTATCCATATATCATGTTTACACGTGCATAACAGCTCTTTCATTTGTGTTCGGAAGAAGACACACGTTGTACCCTATTCCACTAAACAAATAGATAATCGGTATTATGATCCAAGTCCGAGTCTTAAAAAAAAATGAGATTAGATCCCATCGAATCTAGACAATCTTGTTTTTTTGAACATGAAGAGATAGAGAAGCCATTGCAATTGCCGGAAATACTAGACCCACTAAAGGCACAAAAAAAGAGGGTAAGTTGAAAGTTGTCATAGAATGGATACCTCGATTTAATATTTGTACCTGTTATAAAGATATCTTATGATAAGTATATCTATTATCAGTATATAATAATAGGTATAGGTACAAGAAATGTAGAACTAAATAAGTGTACCTATTCACCTTTATATATATGTTTATTATTTACTTTAGATTTATTTATATTTATTTATTATTATTATTATTGTTTTCTTATACTATACTTATCTTCTAATAAAGAAAAGACAAAAAAAGTTTCTTACTAATTATCAAATCTAACAAATCCGATCCAACAGGGATTCCTAGCAAAAAATGAAAATTATCAGGGAATATAGAAAAATAAATGCAAGATTCCTATTCTCTATTTTCTAAATATATTGAATTATTCAATATATTTAGAATATGTAACGTAATAAGGGAACGTTCATTTTTTATTTTAATAATTTGATAATTAATTCCTTTATCCTGTTTGTTGGTAGAGTCTTCCTGATTACTAATCATGAATATAGGTAGAAATAAAATGGATCGGGAGGAAATAAGAAAAAGTGATTATCAACAACCTTTTTTCCTTTATTAGATCTTATGACCTTAAGTAAAACTCCATGCTTATTATTTTAGTAAATTACTATAAACTAAATACTTGTGCACCTCAAAAAATATAAATAACTGAATTAAATGATCTACTTGATTGAATTTTTATTCAAGGGAAAGAAACCGTGAAGCTGAAATAACTCACTTAGAACACCTTTTAAAGGATTACGTGGTACGATTGGGTCGAATAAGCCCTTATGGAATAAATACTCAGCTTCTTGTGAACCGTCAGGGACTGTCTTATTCAATGTTTGTTCAATTACTCTTTTACCCGCAAATGCAATGTAGGCATTAGGTTCGGCAATAATGATATCTCCTAACATACCAAAACTGGCGGTCACTCCACCGGTTGTAGGAGATGTAAGGATTGATACGTAGAATAACTTTTTATTTGATTGATAATTATATAAAGCTGAAGATATTTTAGCCATTTGCATCAAGCTCAAACTTCCTTCTTGCATGCGCGCTCCTCCGGAAGCACACACTATAATAAGAGGTAGAGATCTATTAGTAGCATATTCGATCAAACGGGTGATTTTCTCGCCTACTACGGATCCCATACTGCCCCCCATAAACTGAAAATCCATAATCCCAATTGCTATGGAAATACCATTTAGTTG